GCTTACTCTAGGTTAAAAGTAATATAAAGTAGGTGAGAACACTCTTGGGGCCCGTTTATACGGAGAAAGATAAAGCTTTAGGGTGTGTTAGCAAGGTAACAGGGCTAGAGAAGAATGAAAACTCCAATTAATGCATTATTAGAGGCCTCGCTCCTACGTGACGCGGCTGAGCCATATCAACTAAGCTTTCAAGATGCTGCTAGTCCTGTTATGGAAGAGATTCTTTTCCTTCATAACCAAATTATGTTTATTTTAGTTATTATCATAACCGTTGTGTTATGGTTAATTATAAGAGGATTGACAGGCCAGGCTTATCATCGCTATCTTATAGAAGGAGTCACAATAGAAATTGTTTGGACCATAATTCCAGCAGCTATATTAGTGTTTATAGCATTCCCTTCTTTAAAACTGCTTTATTTGATGGATGAGATAGTAGAGCCCGGTGTTACAGTAAAAGCCATAGGTCATCAATGGTATTGGTCTTATGAATATTCAGACTATCAAACTACCTTAGGTGAAGATGGTACCTTAGAATTTGATTCTTACATGATACCTACGAGTGACCTTCAACCCGGCGATCTTCGACTATTAGAGGTTGACAATAGAATGGTAGTTCCTATTGATACTTATGTAAGAGTTTTAGTTACAGGCGCAGATGTGCTTCACTCATTTGCTGTACCTTCATTAGCTATTAAAATGGACGCTGTGCCTGGACGTCTTAATCAAACCGGGTTCTTAGCTAAAAGACCGGGATTATTTTATGGTCAGTGTTCCGAGTTATGTGGCGCTAATCACTCTTTTATGCCCATTGTTATAGAAGCCGTTAGCATGGATAGATATATCAGCTGGCTATCTTCATTATGTGCGGATCTTTAGGGGATCTTTCAATCATCGGATAATGCCTCACTTAGATATTACTGCTTATTTAACTCAATATAGCTGGACATTAATAATCTTGTTAGCACTTTATAGTATTATGAGTTTATTTATTTTACCTAAAATACAAAATAATTTACGTATAAGAAGTATACTACAGGAAGAGGGGGCAGCCCCTAGTATGGGATTAGGGGTTAATAGAGCATATGCTATTCTACAAGATATACTCCGTAGATAAGCCCATTTCCTACACATATTCAATATGGCAGTATTCAATATGGCAGCTTCTTTCTTTGATCAGTTTAATGTAGTTCGGATAATTGGGGGTATAATTACTAATTCTTCTATTATGATGCTTATACTATTTAGTGTAATCTTAATAGGAAGTTGTTCATATAAATTAATACCTACAAGGTTGCAGGCTATTCAAGAAATTGTTTATACCCACTTTTTAGGATTGGTAAAAGATTCTACAGCTAATAAGGGAACTCAATATTTTATTCTTATTATAACCCTATTTACGTTTATTGCTGGATTAAATCTGTTAGGTCTATTTCCCTATGTATTTACCCCAACTGCCCATATTGTTGTTACTTTCGGGTTAAGTTTATCTATTTTAATAGCAGTGACAATATTGGGGATTACACAATACCGTTGGGACTATGCTTCAATGATGATGCCTAGTGGGGCTCCTTTATTATTAGCCCCTCTATTAGTTATAATTGAAACAGTTAGCTATCTTTCTCGGGCAATTTCCCTGGGTGTTCGATTAGCTGCTAACTTATCTGCTGGGCACCTTTTATTTGCTATATTAGCAAGTTTTGGGTTCGCAATGATTAGTAATGGAATGTTAGTTTTAAGCTTAGCCCCAATATTAGTAATGGTTTTTATAACTATACTAGAAATTGCCGTGGCCTTGATTCAAGCATATGTATTTTGTCTGTTAACTACCATATACATTAATGATACTCTAAATCTACATTAACCCATACTTATTATAATTGTTGGGTAGGAGTATTAGTCTCCGCTCGATTCCCCGCCGGGGAGCCATGAGTAAGGCTTATCACCCTTATCATTTAGTGGATCCTAGTCCATGGCCTTATACAGGCTCAATTGGGGCATTACTGCTAACAGTAGGCTCAGTATTATATTTTCATTATAGTTATACATGGATAATGTATTTAGGCGCAATAACAATAATATTTACAATGTTTGTTTGGTGGAGAGATATTATTAGAGAAGCCACTTTCCAAGGACACCATACTCAAATAGTAAAAAGAGGATTAAGATATGGTATGATCCTTTTTATTGCTTCCGAAGTTTGCTTCTTTTTTGCGTTCTTTTGGGCTTTCTTTCATAGTAGCTTGTCTCCCACTATAGAATTAGGGGCTGTTTGGCCCCCTGTTGGTRTAGAAGTGTTAGACCCATTTTCTGTGCCCCTATTAAATACAGCTATATTACTTAGTTCAGGAGCAACTGTTACATGGGCACATCACGCCATAGTTAGCGGGCAAAGATTAGAAGCCATACAATCACTTACTTGTACCGTAATACTTGGGATTCAGTTCACAGCCCTACAAGCTATGGAGTATTACGAGGCGCCTTTTACAATCTCAGACTCCGTATATGGTTCAACCTTTTTTGTGGCCACAGGCTTTCATGGTTTTCATGTTATAATTGGGACTATATTTTTGACTGTATGTTTAGCAAGACTAATAGGGTACCACTATACTCGTCATCATCACTTTGGTTTTGAGGCTGCTAGTTGGTATTGGCATTTTGTAGATGTAGTTTGGTTGTTTTTATATGTATGTATTTACTGGTGGGGCTCTTAGCCCGGGCCATGGTTACATAGTGCTTAGCTAAGCTCAGCTTGTAGGGTCAACTAACGGTAAGTTCTCAGACTCATAATCTGATTATGCAGGTTCAACTCCTGCCCCTACCACTATTAAAAACGAAAGAGATACACATTTTACCAAGTAGGTACAAAAAAAAGAAAACTATAARAATCTAGGCAAACATACACGAACTAACTCGATTAGGGGATATGGGACTATACCCAATACTACAATAGCCACTATTAGCGGTAATTGCCCATTAAACTCACGTCTATTAATATCTCTTGAAAATATTAAATATGGAGAAAGTTGCCCAAAACAAATTCTATTATATAAATATAACGAATAAGCAGCAGCAATAACCATACTAGTTGAGGTAAGAATACCTAATGTTGTACTAGTAGAAAAAGCAGCCACTAAGGATAAAAATTCCCCAACAAAGTTACAACTAAGAGGAACCGCAATATTAGCTAAAGTAAACACCATGAATATGATAGAAAATAGGGGCATAGTCATAACTACTCCCCTATAATACCTAATCAACCTCGTATGATGTCTCTCATAAAGCAATGTTACTGCTATAAATAAAGCGGGGCTAACCACTCCATGAGCTATCATTAAGAATATAGAGGCTATTAAACCCTCCATCGTATGAGTAAATAAGCCTATTGTTACTATACCCATATGAGCTACCGAGGAATAGGCTATCAGACGTTTTGCATCTACCTGTCTGCAAGTAGTTAAACTCCCATATATCACTGCTATTAATGACAACGTTAGTATGATTGGTGCTAAAAACTCAGTTGCTTCGGGAAAAAGGGGCCAAGCGAATCGAATGAAACCATAACCCCCTAATTTTAATAATATTCCAGCTAAAATCACTGAACCAGCTAAAGGGGCCTCAACATGCGCAAGAGGCAACCATATATGAAAGGGTACCATTGGAATTTTAACTGCTAAACTAAGGAAGAAACCTATAAATAACCAAATTTGAATATTACTATCAATATGAATGTTGGTTAAAGATAARTAGTCAGTTGTGCCTGTTATTCTATAAATWACTGCTATGCTAAGTAACATTAATATCGAGCCGACTAAAGTATAAAAGAAGAAATAATAAGCAGCCTTTATCTTTTCTGCCCGAGCTCCCCATACTCCTATTATTAAGAACATAGGTATTAATATACTTTCAAATAATACATAAAATATTAACAGATCTAATGTTGAGAATACCCCAATTAATAGTAGTTCCATACCTAAGAGGCATATAATAAACTCCTTAACAAGAAATTTAATACTATTCCAACTTACCAAAATACAAATTGGTGTTAATAAAGTACTTAATACAATAAAAAATATAGAGATCCCATCAACAGCAAACAATATCGGAGAACCTTCAAACCAACCTATTGTACTCACCCAGCTGAATTCTATTATCTGTTGAAATTGAGCTTCTTGATGAAGGTTTACTAATAATAATACAGAAAGAGCAAATGTAATTAGAGACCACTCTAACGCTTGCTGGCGTAGTTTTATACTATTTTCCCTTGGAATTAATGCAATTATTACTATACTTATTAATATGGAGCCCACGAGACTAGCTAATATCATATTTAATGATGTTAACGGCCCACCTCCTCAACGGGGGGCCCTAAGGTGTTATTTATATCCGGATAGCTAGCTAAAAAGTTGTCATATTCTTCCCATGCAGCCCTTAACTCCGCGAATGCCTCAGAGTCAAAGCTTAACAGCAACTCTCCGTCAAATATATCGAATACGTACGTCATATTATCATTGATAGAATGAAAAATATATTCCCCTCTAACAAGTGTCGTCAAGTTTATTACTGGATCACTTATATACACGCCTAGGGGCATCTCCGGATCAGTAAAAACCAACCCATCTTCTCAGGCGCGGAGCCTAAATACTCCATTCGCAGTCAATATATGATCCGGGTATAGGCTAAGTGCATGTACGGTGCTCACCTCTACAACGCTTGCAACAATAACAAATATAAATGTGGATATTATCACTTTGCCCGCTAATATCCACAAGGTCCGTCTATAATAAGTAGGTCTATAAAAAGTTGTATAAAAGGTTTTCATTTTTATAATTTAATGGGCAATCTAAATCCCATAACCTGAAAACAATTTAAGTGCGATAGCTGTGCCGACTAATATCATTAATGCATAATTAAATAATAAACCAGATTGTAAATTGCTTAACTCTTTAGTTCTTTCAATCATGAATCGGGCTATTCCAGTGGGGCCTAAAATCTCTAAGATACCCCTATCTATAGTACGATAAGAAACAATATGGCCGAACTTCCAAACTGTGCTTCCAATATAATAATTTGCTATTTGGTTAAACTCCCAGGCATAAAATAAGAAACCATATATGCTAGGGCGTATAATATAATAGATAATATATGGGCGAAGTATAAACACTAGTAATATCCCTGTTACGGACATTATAACTGGAGCTAAAGAGACCATTGTGGGCACAAGCGGCAAGGGGCGTATACCTGGCGCAAACACCATGTTTTGGGCGAGATAGCCCACTAAGATACTTCCTATTGCTAATACTAACAAAGGACCCAATAAGTTCCAGTCAGCTTCCTGCAAGTGTTGTGCGCTTATATGTGTTAAATTAGGCTTAGACACAAAACTTAAGTATATTAATCGAAATGAATAAAAAGCAGTTAAGAAAGCTGTAATTGAAGCTAACCAATAAATAGATATTAAACAATAATTATTATAAGTTAATTCTAATATTAAATCTTTAGAGTAAAATCCAGATAAATAGGGAAAACCAGCCAATGACAATGAGCCAATCAACATTAATACATATGTTAAAGGTAAGCCCCGGATTATCCCCCCCATCTTCCTAAGATCTTGTTCATCTAAAAGAGCATGAATTATTGAGCCTGCGCCTAAGAATAATAAAGCCTTAAAGAAAGCATGAGTTAGTAGATGATATAAACTACCTATACAGCTATAAGTGCCACAAGCCATTACCATATATCCTAGTTGACTACAAGTAGAATAAGCAATAACTTTTTTTATATCCGATTGGACTAATCCTACTGTAGCTGCAAAAAAAGCAGTTAAGGAGCCTACTAAACCCACAATAATTGTTGCAGTTGGAGAGTAATCAAAAAGGGGAGCTGATCTTATAATTAAAAACACTCCTGCTGTTACCATTGTTGCTGCGTGAATAAGGGCCGAAACAGGTGTGGGCCCCTCCATAGCATCTGGCAACCATGTATGTAACCCTAATTGGGCAGATTTTCCTACGGCCCCTATAGTTAATAATATACAAATCCAAGTACAAGCTGAAGATGGTGATAAAGCGGAAAATAAGCTACAGTAATCTAATACCCCAAATTCTTTCCAGACTAAAATAATAGCTAACATTAAGCCTATATCTCCTATCCTATTGATTAACATTGCCTTAATTGCCGCCTTGTTAGCCTGTATACGCGTAAACCAAAAGTTAATTAATAAATAAGAACATAAACCGACACCTTCCCAACCAATAAATAATTGCACATAATTATTACTAGTAACTAAAACTAACATAAAAAAGGTAAATAGAGACAGATAACTCATGAATCTAGGTAAATGGGGGTCTTCTCTCATATAACTTGTAGAATAAACATGAACTAAGCCGCTAATTGTGGTCACTACTATTAACATTACAGCTGTTACCATATCAAATTGTAGGCCAAAATTAGTTATTAGTAAATCTGACTCTATCCATCTGCCTAACTCTATATAAACTGTAGACCCATTAATAAGGATTTCATAACATAGAACAAGAGAGAGGAGGCTACTGGCAAGAACCCACACAGAACTTAACAAGCCAGCCCCTTTTCTTCCTAGATAGCGGCCCCCTAGTCCGCTTCCGACTGCGCTTAGTAAAGGTATTAATATAACTAGAAGATACATGGGAATAAATCTAAAATAATCAAATGTGTGATCTGAAAGAACAAACTAGGACAGACTATAATTGTTATTACTAAATATAAACTCGCCCCTATTAATATGGCCTTGCCTAAACCCGACTTCTCCGGTGCTACGCTGCCATAAGGAGAATTTAGTATATTTGTTATTACTAAAGGAGTTGACAAAGGTTGATAAAACATAATTTTAACTAATCTCAGGTAATAAACCCCAGCTATCACGGAACAAACTAAAGCTATTAAAGCGCTAAGATAGTAACCTTGACCAACAGCTGCCAAGATAATATACCACTTAGTTAAAAACCCGATTAAAGGGGGAATTCCTGCAGTAGACAATAAACCTGTAGCTAATGCTAATGCTAACATTGGGTTTAATCTTGAAACACCACTAAACTCAATAAGCATATCCCTTTTAGGAGATATAATAAGAACTACCGACCAAAGTATTACTTGAGTTATTATATAGGCACCTATATACAGTAAACTCGCCTGAAGACTTTCTATAGACCCAATAGCTATTCCAAGCAACACAAACCCCATATGACTTATACCGCTATAAGCTAATAGTCTTTTTATTCGAGTTTGATTCAAAGCTCCTATGGCCCCAACGATTAAAGAAATTAACCCGGCTACTAACAGCCCCATTTCATTTAAGCCTATTTGAACTATAATGGCTAGTACCCCTAATTTAGGCACGATAGACAATAGCGCAGCTACCCAAGTTGGAGCCCCTTCGTAGACATCGGGTGCCCACATATGAAATGGGGCGGCAGATACTTTAAATAGCAATGAGATAGTAATAAAACACTTACCAGCTAATACCCCATAAGATACTATACTCATGCGAATAAATTGAAGTTCAAGCTCTCCTGAGGAGCCATAAATTAGGGCGCAACCAAACAGGAACAACCCCGAGGATAGTGCCCCTAACACGAAGTATTTCAGCCCCGCTTCTGCCGATAACAATGAGTTTTTATTATAAGCCACTAAGATAAACATACATAATGTTTGCATTTCTATTGTTATATATATAGAAATTAAATTTGTTGATCCAATAAGTAATAAATTACCTAAGATCACTAATAAAATCAATAAAGAGCTTGATCGATGCGATGTTCGATGGTCCAGCATACATAGTATAGCCAGCCCACTTAGTATCACCAACATCTTAATAGCCTGTGTCCAACATAGTAGATGTGGGTCAGCTAACAGCCCAGCAGCCCCCACAGCACCCGCAAGTAGCATTGCTAATCTTAAAGTAGGGGCCTTTAATCCATACGCCAACACTATTAGTATGATGAGCCCTAGTGTTAATTCCATAATATACCAGGGGCTATGCGCCCACATGGTATATGAGAAAATGCGCCACTTAAGTGGCACCTTAATAATCCCTAAACCTTTTGTTTTCCTTCTTTGCAGCAGCCAGAAGTTGATTACGTCGATGGGGCCAATATAGTCGAGCATCGCTGAGACCATTCCTTGCGTACTAGGACTCAGAAAAGTTGGGATTGAACATTGTAGATAGAAACCGAGCTGTGTCACCACGCTCTGAACTCAAATCATGTACGGTTTTCATGGTCGAACAGACCAACCTAAGGTACCTTCTACAGCACCAGGGCACCGCAATTCAACATCGAGGTCGCAAACACTGTCCTCGATAAGAACTCTCCGACAATATTACGCTGTTATCCCTACGGTAGCTTTTATCCGCTTTCGATATTTATTTTGGACTACTATATCGGGTCATTATCGCCCACATAGGACGTAGTCCTTGTGCCAGCTAGGGGTGTCCCCCTCACTGTCAGGCTAATGAGATTAGCTTTGTATACCATAAGCTCGCCTTCGTTTCTTATTCAAAGGTAGTCGCCCCAACTAAACTGTCCTACCAACAAAAATTATTAACTCAAAATTAGGATACTTAGTATCGATTATTTCAGGTTAACGCTATCGGTATCCAGTAAAGCTCGATAGGGTCTTTTCGTCTTACAATGTTTCTGTAGTATCTTCACTACAACTATAATTTCATCGGCTTTCCTCTTGAGACAGTAAAACCCTCGTGGTTCCATTCATACCCGCCAACAATTAATTGGCTATTTATTGTGCTACATTATCACGGTCAGAGTTACCGCGGCCATTCAGTTGGGTTTCGCTTTAGACGTTAGTCTTTAGTTTCACTGTACAACCATTGGGCAGAATTCACCCTCTATACTTCAGCAACCTTTAGCAGAGAGCTATGTTTTTGGTAAACAGTCGAGATTTTATTTTGCCGAGTTCCTTAAGAGGAATTATGCCTAGATCTAAGTCCCATAAATAACAGTTAAAGGTACTTCGTACCATAATATTTTTCCTGAACAGGTACAAGAACTATAATCCATCGGGCGTAGTGCCCTTAGAAGCTGTATATGTTTATTTGGGGGTGAATCTTGTACTACTTATGCCTGCATTATCACTCCTGTTTATCTCACGAGGTGCGCACGTATCGTGCCTACAGAACGCTCTACTACCAAGCCAGTCAATGCTTCCTTACGGTCTGGCTTCCAGAATTTCAGCTACAGATTTAGCCACCTTGATTCTTAGAGTTTCCTAGCTCATTCAGTGAACTTTTACGTTTTCCTGTGCAGATGGCTGTTTCCAAGCCTACTTCCTGTTTGTCTAAGTTGAACCCTCTTTATACACTTAATCTGTATTAGTGACTTTAATTTCTGGTTAGGGCTTACCCCTCTTGACTAGAGGCCTTATCGCCATAGTCTTACTACACCAGTAATTCAAGCCCCCGGGTTTGGGGGCGAATCAACTTGGGGCGCCTTACTAAGATAAGTTTCGTAGAGAACCAGCTATATCCAAGTTCGACTAGTATTTCACCGCTAACCACAGCTCATCCAAGATTTTTGCCACAATCACTGGTTCGGTCAGCATAGCTACCTGGCCATGGTTAGATCACTTGGTTTCGGGAAATTTGACTGATGAGTTTTTCTCTTGCTTTCACTACGCCTTCATTTACTACTTAAGCTTGCCAAATTTTGTCTTGCAGGCCCATTATGCAAAAGGTAACTTTAGAACCAATTCTGAGTCTTTCCCTCACGGTACTTTCTCTATAGGTGTCTATCGGGGTTTAGTCTAGATGTCCAATCATCTTAATTATCTGTTTGAGACAATTCCTCCGCTATCGCTCGCCGCTACGCACGGAATCTCAGTTGATGTATTCCTCATAGTCTAGTAAGATGTTTCAATTAACTATTTAATTCACCCTTTTCAGTTAGGATAAACAAGTTCAAAGTCTCTCCCTTGTTATTTCGTATTTCACGTCCTTACCGATAGACCCTAGACTTTACTCAGTTCCACTATCTAAAGACTCATTTATATAAACCCAATATAATTTCTTATGCCCGGGGGTACTCTTCCAACCTAAAATGGAGATCTTATTTCTGTGAATATATAAATGACAGCTTGAGCAAACTGGCACCAAGTTAGACCTTCGATTCATTTTACTATTACGTGATCTCTTAGGTTGAATGTGATGAATCGCCTCCGCTGGAGCTCCGCATATTTCACACGAATCGATAAAAACTTTAGCATTATACTTAGAGGGGCGGAATACTGTTAAAGAACTCGACTCACTTCGGGATGGTGGCTTCCAGTTAATTAGTTCACGATATTTTAAAGCACTATTATAAAATTCTTTATTATTAATTATGTGGCCCATAACTTCAATGCCATATTGGGAGGGCCCTGGACCAGGTTTTAATTTACGTTCATAAATTAGGCCCAAATCTTCTTGTCTAATAACAGATAAATGATAGCACCGAACTGGCGAATCAATTAAAGAAAAAACTTGATGTAAATGAGTAGAGAGGATGAAACTAGTTTGTGCAGCTGCTAGTCTTTCAATTGTTGCAGCCAATATGGCTGTTCCTGAACTTACTTCTGTTCCATGACAAATTTCGTCGCCTAATATTAAACTATTATAATTAGCTAGTTTTAATATTGTTGAAAGATCTCTCATTTCGACCTCAAAAGTACCTTGGCCTTTATGGAGATCATCCCCCCCTAATATACGAGTTATTAAATAGTGGTAAGGTCTTAGCCTAAATGAATCTGCAGCTACATACATTCCTGCCTGAGCTAAGATTACGTTGACGCCAACTGCTCTAAGTAGAGTAGATTTGCCTGCTCCATTTACTGAGAATAATAACATTCCCTTATCCCCCAGGCTAATATTATGAGCTACACATTCTTCTAGAGTGTTTAACTGTTCTACTAATGGGTGTCGTAGGTTAATAGCTTCAATTAAACCCCTGGTTTGTTGGGATTCTGTTAGTACTAAGCAAGGTTTAGTATAATTAAACTTAACTGCCGCTGTAGCCCCGCTTAAAGCTACATCTAATCTAGAAATCATATTTTCTAAGGGTGAAAACAGCTCAGAAAAACTGAAATATAATCTTTTAAGTTCCCGGTTATAAGTCTGTTTAACGTGGTTATTAATTTGCTCTTCTAATAAATTTAATTTGATTGACACTTTATAAGTGGTGGGGCTTGTAATTATAAGGTGATTCCCTCTTTTACCCAACACTATAATTGAATTGTCAGATATAGAGGCGTTAGTTAAGTAATGCTCTAACTTAGCTAACTTTTTAGATAAAATCGAAAAAGCATAGCCCTCTTTATTAAAACACTCAGCTTTAATAGAAATTGTATCTTGAAACACAATATTTGAAGTCTGTTCGGCCCACTCTGTAAGCTGGGCCCTCAAAATTTGTTGTTGTGCAAGGAGGTTAGTTAGATTACCAGTAGGTCGTAGAACATCTTTTAAATCACCCGCAAGATTATCTACCTGGAAAACCAGGCCTATTTCCTTAATCAGCGATTTTAATTGGGGCCCAACTGAAGGGGGTAATTGAATATTAATGCATTTATTACTTATTAATTTACTTATTAGTTGTCTAGCGAACAAGTAAGAATGGTAAATTTGACTCAACTTTTTAGGTGGCAAGGTGGTATCACTCGAGGCACATATTGCCCATTGACGATGTAAAGTAGATAAATCTTTAATATGTTTTAAGTCGGAATTGTCAAATGTTTTTTTGTCAATTAATTGTTTAAATGTAGCAATCTCCTCATAACGAAGATTTAATTCATAATAATCTGTAATGGGGTTTAGAAGTCTCAATTTTAGTAGTCTTTTACCCATTGCAGTAGAACAAAAATCAACCAAATTAAGAACCCCACCCAGTTTCTCCCTCTTAGGCACTAAGTCCAATTGATATTCTGCTCGATTACATAGTATTAAGTTTAGGGGGCTAATAACAGAATTATAACACTCGGGAAGTTGAAGGTTCTTAATAAGATTAGGATTTCGATCTTTGATAAATTGTAATACTCCTAGAAGGCTAATTAAATTTACCTGATTAACATTTTCTGTCCAAGTACTTTGAAATATCTTACTAAGGGTATATTCTTGATAATTTTTGTTAAACCACTCTGCGTTAATGCCTATATAAATATGGAGCAAAAGCCACTCCTTATTATTATTTTCGTACCTAAAAGATAAATAACACGGTAAGTTGGTTAATGCTTCTCCCATAACTTCAATTTTAGCATTGGGCTCAGGGGGAAATAAATACCAACCAATTAATAAATTATATATTTTATTTAATAAAATATCTGAGCCAATCCCTGAGTCTACCCAAATTACAATTTCTCTAATACAGTAACTGATTAATAGCCGGCCTACTTTGTCTCTGTCCGTTCAAGACACAGGAAACATAATACTATGCCCATTCATGGCTGAAAATAAAGTAATACCTAATAAGTCGTCTTGAGAGAAATAAATTGATAACACATAGGGTAATTCCGCACAGTCCTCTAAATTACAACTAGGAGAATAAACCTGAGATACTGCGCGTTGTTTTGGCCCAGATTTACCAGTGACTAATTCATCAATAACTATAACAGTCCAAGCTTTATCCAACAAAGTACTTAGATGAGTAGTAAGGGAATAAGTTGGAAACCCCATTTGAAGCAAGGATCTTTTGCCGGGCGATATTATTCTCATATCAAGTAACGAGGCAATTTGTTCAATGGGGGGCGTTACCTCCAAAGGCCTACTTCGCATGGATGGCTCAACTAATAACTCGGCTTGAGAGTATGCTTGTTGCCCACTAGGAGTATCAGGCTCATGCCAAAGCTCATAGAACTTACCAATTTGAATAAGTTGGATTACTGATAATCCATACTTAAAATAATTTTCCTTTGCTAAGTTAAAATATTGCATAGGTACCTGGTTCATTTTTAATTAGGAGTTAACCTCTTAATAAATTCAAGGCTCGAACAGCAATAGTACCACGTAAACGGTAATAGTTAACCATAATGGCTAAACCGATAGCAGATTCGGCAGCTGCGACTGTTAAAATCACAATCGCAAAAATTTGACCAGAAAGCGTATAGAGCACACGAGACTCAAATAGTAGCAAGATAGTAGAGGCCAGTAAAATTAGCTCTACACACATTAGCATAATAATTAAATTGCTTCTATTAAGAATAATACCTAAGATTCCGATTAATAAGATGACAATTGATAATATTAAATAAGACATGCGCTATACCAATTAAAGGCTAGTTTTCCCACTCTAAGCCCCCTTCTATCCACTCATAAATTAACCCTAAAGTTAAGATAAATAAAAATAACATAACAACCCAATATCCAAATAAAGGTAAGCCCATATATGTAACAGCCCAGGGAAATAAGAAAGATATTTCGAGATCAAATATTAAAAACAAGATGCCAATTAAGAAGAATCTAACGGAGAAGGGATTCCCCGGGTTATCAAAAGGATCAAACCCACATTCATAGACTGACACTTTTTCCATATCGGGTTGTTTATATCCTAATAGATAAGATGCCCCTAGAATTAGAATTGATAATGTCCCGCTAACGATAAGTAGTATTAGTATTCCTTTGAACTCCATTCCTAAGCGGAGACGTGCGTTAGCACTTGGTCAGAAGGCACCTAAAGGTACTCTCTGCTGACTTGTAGGAAGAGATCTTGCCTACTACGTAAGGATTCACCATGGGAATTATATAAAAAAGGTGAATTTGGCTGCTTAGCTAATAAAATCGCCCCTATCATAGCGACTAATAGCACCAAACTAGCAATTAACACTAATTCATAATAAGTTGTATATAGATGACTTCCAATTGCCCCAATGTTAGTTCTAGATCCTATAACAGGATTGCTGATATATTTAGGGCTATTGGTCAGTAGACTATAAAATAAGAATATAACAGATAATCCTACAGGTAAAAAGTGCGAGTGATCTTGAGAATCTACCTTATTAGGCTGTTGAATTAACATAATTACGAACAAGAATAAAATAGCGATAGCCCCTACATATACAATTATAAATATTAAGCCTATATAGTCTAATCCCAACGATATAAACATTATAGCAGCATTAACAAAGGCTATAACTAACCAAAATACTGAATAAACAGGATTCGGCGTAGATATAACCATAAGACTAGCTCCAACTATTCCTAAGGAGAATATTATAAATAGACTATTCATATTGCACTTTGGCCAACAATGACCTTCTTATACTATTACATACGGAGCAATTTGGTTTCTACCCAGCCTAACAAGGGAATCAATACTAAGAAGTAGAAAAAGTAGAAAAAAGAAGCAAATTGACCGACCATAACATAAGGTTCCTCTACTGGGTTGGCCCCTAACCAGGTTAATAGCACAAAATCAGCGACTAAAAACCAAAATGCTATTTTTCCTAAAGGCCTGAATGTTAAAGCTCTTAAATTACTAGTATGAATAAAAGGCAATAAAAGCAACACCAAGATACTAAATACCATAGCCAAGACCCCCCCAAGCTTGTTCGGTATAGAGCGTAGTATAGCGTATGCGAATAAGAAGTACCACTCTGGTTGTATATGAACAGGAGTTACTAAAGGATTAGCTTGAATGAAGTTTTCAGGATCACCTAATACATTAGGCGTAAAATAACAAAGTATAACTAAAATAGTGCCAAGCACCATCATACCAAACAAGTCCTTATAAGTATAATAAACATGAAAGGTGACTTTGTCTATATTAGAGTCAATTCCTAAAGGATTATTTGATCCCGCTGTGTGTAAACTAATAATATGTAATACGCCTAATCCAACTATAAGAAAAGGAAAAAGATAATGTAAAGAGTAGAAGCGATTAAGAGTCGCGTTAGATACACTAAATCCTCCCCAAATCCACTGGACAATATCTGTTCCTACATAGGGTACAGCAGAACAAAAGTTAGTAATAACTGTGGCTCCCCAAAAGGACATTTGTCCCCAAGGTAATACATACCCTAAGAAAGCTGTTAACATCATCACTAAGTAAATTATAACCCCTATATTCCAAACGTCCATTTTCATGTAGCTTCCATAATAGAGTCCTCTGCCCATGTGAATATATACACAGAGAAAGAATAATGAAGCTCCATTAGCATGAATATACTTTAACATAAAACCATAATTAACGTCTCTTAAAATATGGGAAATTGAGTCAAAAGCTAAACTGACGTCGGGGCAATAATGCATAGCTAAGAATATACCGGTAATCAATTGAATAGCTAAACAAAGCCCTAACAAAGAACCAAAATTCCAGTAATAACTAATATTAGAAGGGGCTGGCAGATCAACCAGTACCCCATTCACAATAGATATTATTGGATGTTGAGTTCTTATTCGTAACATTTTGTTTGGTGATTCCATATGCATGCGCTCGGGAAGCTTGTGTACATGAACCCCCAATATGGGGATATCTCCCTAATGCTAGCAGGGCACTGCATCTAAACCTATCAACAGGCCAGAAACTAAAACGACTAAACCAAGACTAAAAGGTAAGTAAGACTTCCATAAAAGATACATAAGTTGGTCATATCTCATTCTAGGGAAAGAAGCTCGCACCCACACAAATGCGAACACTACTACGGTAGTTTTAAGGGCTAAGCTACCCATTCCTAGAATTCCTGTAAAAGGTGTCCAACCACCCAAAAACAATAAACTTATCAAACAGCTCATTAGAATAATATGGCCGTATTCAGCTAAAAAGAATAAAGCAAACGACATACTAGAATATTCTACATTATATCCAGATACTAATTCTGATTCTCCCTCGGTAAGATCAAAAGGAGCCCGATTAGTTTCAGCTAATGCCGAAGCGGAAAACATTAAAGCAGCTGGAAATAAAGGTATTATATACCAAATTTCGGCTTGAGCTAAAACAATCTGAGTGATATTAAGAGAACCTGCACATAATATTACTGATATTAGAATGAGCCCTATACACACTTCATAGCTAATCATTTGAGCTGCTGCTCTGATGGCCCCTAAGAATGCATATTTAGAATTACTTCCCCAACCAGACATTAAAATAGCATACACCCCTATAGAACTAATAGCAAATATATATAAGATACCTACATTAATATCAGCTAGTACAACACCGGGGCTAAAAGGAATAGCCCCCCAAGCTAAAAAAGCTAAAGTAAGCGATAGAATGGGGGCTACAATATAAACCGACAAATTAGCATGATTGGGAATAGCCATCTCTTTAGTAAATAATTTTAATCCGTCAGCTAAGGGCTGTAATAGTCCATAAACACCAACTACATTAGGTCCTTTTCGTGCTTGCATATACCCTAATACCTTTCTTTCTGCTAAAGTTAGATAAGCTATAGCCACTAATAGAGGTATTATTATCGCAAGCGTTTTAAAGATAATTGAAATAATAGTACTCATCATCCTAGTTACGAAGGGCGGCCAAGTACGTATTGAACGCGCATAACTTGGCCCAAGAACAAGTTCCCTTACCCTTACTATGTTACGACTTACCCATTCTCGAAAAGGAGGGATAACCCCGCCACGGGGCGTCTCGTATCCTTAACTTGAAGGGGACGACGGGCGATTTGTGCTAACACTGGGTTAGAATTCACCGGAACGCTCTACTTCCCGATTACTATCAAATCCTACTTAAGATTCCCGTTTCAGAGAATCTCCGCCTCCTAATTTACTGTGTATATTGTATAGGAGAATGTAGCGCATAATATCCCTTTCCATAAAGACCATGACACCTGACTTAATCCATAATAGGGTTAAGGATAACATTTATTGTTATCCTGACGACGGCCATGCAATGCCTGAGCGGCTACTACCCACAAAAGGTAGCCCGCTTTCAAGGAAAGGTAAGGTGACACGCGGATCATCGTATTAAATTACACGCTCCTCTGATTCAAACAGTGAACAGCCAAGCCTTTTGAGTTTCAATCTTGCGATCATAGTATTCAGGCATACAATAAGGTTATTTGCTAATAAAGCTATTGTATAAGTTTAAGGCGAGGACTACCAGGGTATCTAATCCTGTTTGCTATCCAAGCTTTCGTATTTCATGAAGATATACCATGAACGAAGTAAGGAGTCTTCACCTTCGGGCTTCCACTCTTGCTTCAAACATTTTACCGCTACCAAGAGGTTTGCCTTACTTTATTTTCATGCTTCACTACATACTTTAACGCCTAATGCGAAATAAAAACTGGGCCTCTAAGTTTAACCGCGTCTGCTGGCACTTAGTTAGACAGACCTCAGTGTGAAACCCTGTGTCAAGCGTTAACCCATTGCACAAGATTCTCTACTGCTGCCAAAATGTCTTCCCCTTGTTTCAGTGAAAGTGTGGCTATACTACGCATCTTCGACCAGGTGGGCCACTATCCCACCTATTCTAATACGTCAACCGAGATAATCTCCGTTTTATCCTCACCAGTAGGGCCCCTACTCAGGGCCTTGCATGTATTAGAAGAACACATTGCCTTATAGACTCCCCAAGGTCAAAGGAGTAGAGGTCAAAGAAGTGGAAATAACATTTAAATCATCCCCATGACTCAATTTACGCTGATAAACAAACGGTAATTCATTATAAGTATGAAAAGCAGGCGGAGAAGATAAAGACCATTCTAACGAGCCACGCGAAGTTGACCAACCCTCAAATGGTCTTTCGGCTGCTAGTGCCTCATAAGTTAAGTATACGAACCATATAATTCCTACTAGGGCTATTACAGCTCCGCAAGAACTAACTAAGTTCCAATCTTGGTAAGCATCAGGAAAATCCGAGTATCTTCTAGGTAATCCGGCTAAACCCAAGAAATGTTGGGGGAAGAAAGTTAAATTAACTCCGATAAACATAATCCAGAAATGGATCTTACCGTATAATTCATTATAACTATAGCCTGTAATTTTACCGAACCAATAGTAGTATCCCCCAAAAATAGCAAATATAGCCCCCATAGATAACACATAATGGAAGTGAGCTACGACATAATAAGTATCGTGTAATGCTATGTCTAATGAACTATTAGCTAATATGACTCCAGTTAAACCTCCTAAGGTAAAGAGGAACACAAACCCAATAGCCCACAACATAGGTGTCTCAAGCCGTAGGCTTCCCCCATATATAGTAGCTAACCAACTAAATATTTTAATCCCAGTTGGAACAGCAATAATCATAGTGGCAGCAGTAAAGTAGGCACGAGTATCGACATCCATACCAACGGTGAACATATGGTGGGCCCAAACAATAAATCCTAATACTGCAATAGAAATCATAGCATATACCATACCTAAATAACCAAAAATATGTTGTTTAGCAGAAAATGTGGGTATAATTTGAGATACCATACCAAATCCTGGTAGAATTAATATATAGACTTCAGGATGTCCAAAAAACCAAAATAAGTGCTGGAATAAAATAGGATCACCTCCTCCCGCAGGGTCAAAAAATGTTGTATTAAAATTTCTATCTGTCAACAACATTGTAATTGCACCAGCTAACACTGGTAAAGATAATAATAACAATATTGTTGTAATTAATATAGACCATACAAATAGAGGTAATCTATGCATACTCATGCCGGGAACCCTCATGTTAATTATAGTAGTTATAAAATTGATAGAACTTAAAATGGAAGATATACCAGCTAGATGTAAACTAAATATAGCCATATCCACCGCCCCCCCTGAATGGGCTTGAATGCTTGCTAGTGGGGGATAAATGGTCCAGCCTGTACCTGCCCCTTGTTCCACAAACATAGAACCAGCCAATAGTATTAGAGAAGGTGGTAATAACCAGAAACTAATATTGTTTAGTCTAGGAAAGGCCATATCGGGCGCACCTATCATAATCGGTACAAACCAATTTCCGAAACCCCCAATCATTACTGGCATTACCAGGAAGAAGATCATTAATAAAGCATGTGCTGTTACAATTACATTATATAGATGATCATCTCCTAACATACTACCTGGAGCTGACAGTTCTAGCCGTATTAACATACTTGAAGCTGTCCCCGCCATCCCAGAAAAAGCACCAAATAGTAAATATAAAGTACCTATATCCTTATGATTAGTAGAAAATAGCCAACGTGTAAGATATTTGTTCAT